TTTCTCCCCTCTTTAATTCCCAATGAACAACATGATCTTGACCTATCATTTGTTCAATTTGGTCGATCTGATACTTAGTTAATTCTTTTATCTTTATGTTCCCACTGATACCTAATCGATAACGAACCTGAATGGCTTTTTTAAGTCCAATTCCATAAATTTTTGTTGAGGCAATTCTTACTTGTTTATCGGCAACTAATCCAGCTCCTGAAATATATAACATTATGGATCCTTCCTTTTATCTTCTAGGCTGGAATTATAAATGGGTTGTCTCCTCTCCTCACACTTTTCATTCTTTTTATTCCTTCCCAACGACTGATTCATGCCCAACCTTTATGGCTTCCCCATTTCGTGCCACCATAGACGAGACTCCCGATTCTGCCTATCCTCGCCTAGTTGAGGGGAGGGAATCACGGAGAAGCGTTCAAGCCGCAGTAGGAGATGAAATCAACTCTTTGGTGTCGGGAGGGGGAAGGGAGATAGAAAATGCAAATTCACCGAAAGAGGATACAGTGCCAAATAGGCTATGGCATAGAGGTCAACCCTCAACAAGGGACAGAAGCGGGTCTGGTTCATGAGTACGTGCTTCTTCCTCTGAGCTACCAAGCTCTGTCTGCCCAGGTGTAGAAGTGCCATAGACTGACATCAAAACATGTCTTGAGTCCAAAAAGAGGCGATCTTTTGGAATGTGTTCCCGATATCGGTACGACATATGAATGTGAGGCATATTTATGAACCTATGAGACTCTTTAAATGGACCCCGGATTTAAACACCAAAACGGAGTCGGCCGTGGGATACCTTTTCTGCCGTAACTGGTTGTCCCTCTGAAACTTGTTGTTTAGTCGAGACTGGATTCTCTTTCCCTTCTTTCTTCTCATACGATAATTTGCGACTAGGATACAGCGGAAGTACGCCTCACGCCTCCTAGAAGTACTACCTCCCTTACCTTGGGCTTGCAGCGCCTAGCAGTTGGTTTCCTATGCTAGTGAATCAGATCTTTGAAGGGATTCGCACCTACTTTCCTTCTCCTTGCTTTAGGGCAAAACCAATCTACAGAGCATTGAAAGAAGAGCTATGTTGTTACCAATTCCTATCTAACCAGCAAGCCCAACAGCAAATAGAGTTAGTGATAGGTAGTAAGCGGAAGGGAAATGCCACTTCTTTTCTTTCGGGACAAAGACTCCGTTTTTTCCTCATTGCTGGATCGAGAGATTGAAGTCTTGCTGTGACCCGTGCTACCTATTCTAGTGCTCCTAGGGCTGTGGTGCTGCCTGAAGCTCTCCACTCCGATCTCGGAAGGACTAGGCAAGACATAAGAGCTGCTAAAGGCATCGGGCTCAGAGCCGAGTTGCAAGGCGAAAGTAAGTAGCTTTTGCCTTCCCCATAGTCTAGGAGCTTCCCAGCTCTTTCCAATCCAAATAGTGGGAGGGCCCTCACATCCCCTTACAAGAAGCTAGGGGAAATTCATCGATCAGTTCAGATCTTTGTCAAGTTAGCTTTACGCAAGCAAGACTACGAGCAAGCAGGAAGCAAGGTCCTTGCCATTCGATGGTGGTCCAGGAAGCCAGTTCAAGCGGCGGTAAAAGGCTATAGGCTAACGATAAGAGATATTTTTACCTGTATGTAGGAGCAGAATATATATGGCTTTGTAGGATTGCTCCAATAGACTTTCTTCCCTTCCCCTTGGTTTATTGCTAATTTCCCGATTTCCTTTACAGTAGTTGCAAGCTAAGAAGTCAAATAGTCAAGCAAAGCAGTAGTCTTGAAAATTGGCAAGCAGAAAGACTATCTCAAGCTCTATCTTTTAAGCCAACAGTCTCTCACACGCAATTCCCAGCGGGGTATGCAACTATAGCAGCTTTTTTAAAAGCAGGGGCTGGGGATATTTCAACACTTCCCGATTAGATCTTCGTAGTTCCGACCCGATGAAAGTGCTCAGTAGAATCCGATTCAGTCAGTAAGTACCCCGGTTCAGAAGAGGCGGTTTAAGCTTACAGGAGAGGGTCATACTCTTCACCGATCGCCAAAGTCAGTCTTGTGTTCAATTCCGCCGGTTGGAAGGATTTCTTTCTGCCGTCTGTCTTTCCCTTCTCTCTCTTCTCTTAGCAAAGTAGGTTTAAGTCAGACTTTTGGCTTGCTACAAGCTGGGCTCAGGGACTGCAGTCAGCCGCTTCCCCTGTAGTCGTCAGCTCGTTCTTGACAGATCCGATCGGGTGTTCATAATCTGGAGTAAAAGGATTCGAACCTTTGCATGCCGGTACCAAAAACCGATGCCTTACCACTTGGCTATACTCCATAGGCCAGTTTTGGACGGTAGGAACGGGGATAGGGGGAAGGGAGAAGCAGGGCTCGAAGAACGAGCCGAGCCGTGCAAGGACGCGGGGATATAGCAAGTAAGCAGCAAGGTTCTCCCTTTATTATATTACGACTACAACAAGCTCGCGACTCTAATAGAAAGAAAGGGTAAGCTCTCTGCTCTATTTGCTTGCAATGCTATGCCTATCAAAGTTGGCGAAGGCTTCTGTAACCTTATACTCGTTATGCTGTTCGACTGAACTCGTTGGCTCCGCGTCCACCGAAAGTCGCTTCGTCACCGTCAGCACTTGGTACTCTCTCGATAGCTTCAATAGTTCACTGAAAGCCTTTGGTGTAATGAACCGCAAGCCCTTCAGAAAGAAAGACATAATATAGAATAGTTTAATGTTGATTCAAGTACCCTTGAAAAGACTAAAGGAACGGGGGAATGACTACCTGTAATAAAGCACAGGCTAATACGAGCCGACCAGAAGAAGCAAGGCTTAGATTACCAGATCCTGGACACAATCTTCCTAGAGATGGAGAGCCCCTTGCCTCGCCTTTTCTAGCCTCTCCTTCTTGCTTACCTAGCTCTTGTCTTAGTGACTCTTCCTCTTTTCTAGGTTTTTTTTCTGAGTGTTAATACGATCTATTTTTCATTTGCCAATGAATTGGATCCGCCCCGATTTGATCAATAATGGGATTCTTGGCTAGAGAAAGGTTCTGTGACATGGACGCCCAGCCCAACTCGGTCGGTTGGCCCACCTAAGAGATGATGAGATTATCGATCGATTTGATCGAATTTTGAAAAGTCTTTCTCACTATTCAGAACAGTGGAGCTTTCGATCAAGATCTTCTCGCCTCCCCCGTTTGAGCTCTCGCTCGAATCGGAACCTTTATGCGTTGGTAGGCTTTCGACTCAATCTAATAGCCTACCTATCGGGCGCCAATAAAAGAGAAAGTTTTCGCATGGGCTCATCATCTGATGCAGAACCGATGCGAGAGGGAGAATAAATATGGGGGAAGCGTGGATTGATAGCTTTCAAGAACCAGTGGAAAGGAAAGAGTTCTTCCCTGCATTCCTTCCTTTCCAAAAATAGTAATTAGGCATAAAAGATTTGATTGAATGAACGCCACCTTGGTTGTTTTCAAACAAATCCAATCTTGGGCCAAGCGTTGCCAGCCGGTAATAGCCGAAGGCAAAAAAGGGAGAGATAGGGAAGAGGAGATGTTGGATAGTCACTCCACTCCATAGATAGTGCACACAGATTCTTCTTTCATTTTCAATTCCTTTCGGGTCGGAAACGCGGGCTGCTGGTGGGGCTGTGCCCATTCTCCCTCTTCTTCCGCTTTACAACCGGAATAAGGAACCTTAGAATTCACCCTACCTGTCGATGAAAAAATGGGATTTGAGAGGACCACCAGTTAGCAGATCATAAATCTTTGTATGGGTATGGAATGTCCTACTCCTGCCTGAGCTTTCCGATCCACCAATCCCCTATTTCAGGGACATCTGTGTTAGGTAGGCCCAGGGATCACTAATTAGTCGAATGAACCCATCTCTCTGGCCTATCATTTGTTGGTCGATCCGGCTGGCATCTCCTGCATATCTATGGGGGCCCCTTTATACAAGTTTGCTGCTAGGAGTCCCTAGAGTCGAATCAATAATCAATAAAAGTTGACTGACCTGGCTCTTCAATCGACGATCTACTACTCCCTCTTAATAGCAGATGCCCATGCTTTGATTCGAAAGCCCTAGCCAGTGATGAATCCCCAGGAAGATCGGAGTAAAGAATTCCTCCTCCCTTCAGTCCAGTTTGAACCCGTCCCAAGAACGAACACTTTCCTACTGCAAGGTGAGGCTCTTCCCCTAGAATCCACTCCGGGTCGGGGGAGCTACTAGTCCAACTTCTTAAGCAGCCGAGATATTGAACAAGGAACATTTGACTTCGTTCCTGATGGACAAACCTTCGATTTGCCTCTAGCTCTATAATCCACCCGTCTTCCCCAGTGCCTTCAAGCCCTCCCGGGGCCTAGCCCTCTTTCTCAACTCGAGTCTTAAGTTCAGCGACTTTCATCGTTGACGAACACCTGCGCTAATAAGATAAGACAAAGAAATGGTACGTCTATGCCTTGAATGAATCAGTAACAACGGATTAGTGGAATGAGGGATCAAGAGAGTTTTCGGATTAAGACAAAAAAGGGGGGGAATGGCCTATCAATCATTGGTGGACCTTCCCTTTTTCCAGTCACGGAGCTCTCTTTTCTACATATACATAGGGTTGTTTAGGTTCTGGAATTTCATCTCTAGTTGGGGGTTTCGATTCGAAGGAACTCAAATGTGGTGCGGGTTCATCTCTCTCGACCAGTTCAGGTTCAAGGGAGGGTGATCGAGGCAGACTTTAGATCTCTTCTCTATGGCGGGAGGTTTCTTTCGTATCAAGAGTGTGTTGGGGAGGCCAGGGAAGACGGATTGGATCGAGAGGCGATGCTTATGCCTCTTCTTTATCGATAGGATTCTCATCATTTTCAGTCTCCGGCGAAGGAGACAAGGGCGAGGGTGGTAGTATCCCAGGTGAGCCAAGAGGTGAAGAGTGGGAGTAGATCAGTCTATCCTCAACCTCCATCCGTCATTAGTAATCTCAATTCGCTTTTCCTATTCACTAGTACACTGCGCGCTACAACTAGCAGCCCCTTTACTAGTAAGGGAAAACGCTAGCGCGCAACGGCTGATGAAAAGCCAGCAACTTGTTAGGAGTAGGTTTTGGCTTGCCCCTTTCTTCTTATTAGTAAGATAGATTTGGAACCCTATACAAGGGGCTGCCTTGCTGCTCCCCCCTATCTCGTCAGGGGCTTATGTACTCCACTCGTTACCACTAAACGACGAAGCCAGGAGCGGAAGGAGGGACTTGAACCCTCAACCTCAGCCTTGGCAAGGCTATGCTCTACCATTAAGCTATTTCCGCCAGCGGGGCAACATCAAGCAGCGATGCGCTACTGAGCAATTCACGTATCACAACATACTACTGACTTCTGTTTTTCCGCCGGACCACAGTCTTGACCGTAGATCGAGCTACGAACACGAGTAGGTAGGCGGCTAGGGGGGGGGAGGGGCTAAGGGCTGCCTTTTCCATCAATCTCCGGCCGCTCAGTGCCGCTATTGGTGCGAGTTGTAAGGAGTCTTGGTCTCGAGTCAAGCTGGGGCCTCATTTCATTCTCGTAAGGGGAATGAGTGCACCGAAAAACCAGACAAGTTGCTCCCTCGCCTCGCAGCGGCGGCATCTGTCTTTTAAGTTAAACTAAGTCATTTCCTAAGACGGCCCCTCTTATTCTACGATAATCCAAGCTGCAGCTCCACGAGTCTGCTCGGAACCGGTCGATTCCTAAGCCATTCGTTCTCCCCTCTCGGTTGGCCTTTGCCAGCCACTAGAACAAGTAAGAGAACCTACAATGAATGAACTTAAAGAACCGCAGATTTTGACCGGATTGTACACCTTTGTGTCTGGCTATGTAGATGTGCATAAAGAAGGGACGGGACATCTCTCTCCTTTTTTTGGGGGAAGAGAGAGGGTCCGAAGGAGGCTTCATTCCATCCAGCCTCACGAACTTCTTACTGGGGCAGTACTATAGGCATTTTCGAGTGTTTGGATGCACGTGTTTTGTTCATATTCCTGCGCAGTTAATAGAAAAATTGTCCCCAAGGCAACCACTTCTGTCTTTCTTGGATATGCTCAGTCCGGGTATAGATGCTATGACGTGAAATCCAAGAGACTCGATGTATCCTTAATGCTCTCTTTAATGGAAATGGAGTCGCCTCATATTTTCCTTAACCTAATTAATCAGCCCCGGGGGAGAATGATGATGGAGATGTATTGCGGCCTTCTCCTGTTCATAAACTTTTTCCTCATTCTTCTGCAGTTGATGTTACGGATCAGCCTCACTCTTCAGGCCAGCTGCTTTCTTCTCGGCGGCGATTACAGTCTCTTTCCCAGGGTCAGGCTACTCCAGAAGATCAGCAGCCTAGCCCAGTTGCTTCCCTTCCTCCAGTCGCCTCCTCAGATTCTGGATCCCTCTCTCAGGTTCGTCGATCCTCTCAAGTTTCTTATCCTGTTGAAGGATTTTGATCAACTCAACTATATCGTTTTCCCCAAACGAGCTTACCTCATGTCAGTTCAATCTTCTCATGAACCTGAATCATTTGCTGAAGCCTCCAATCATTCTTGCTGGAGAGATGCTATACAGGAAGAAATCAATGCCCAGGAAAAAAAGAATAAGACTTAGTCTCATTGCCTGCAGGGAAAGAAGCCATTGGCTGCAAGTGGATTTACAAGATCAAGCATAAAGCAGATGGCTCGGTAGAGAGATAGAAAGCGAGATTAGTAGCTAAAGGATTCCTTCAAGAATATTGAGTCGAACCCTTTTAGAGATAGGGAAAACATTTGCTCCAGGTTGCTAAACACCATTCGTGGCATTCTTGCCTTGGCTGCAATCAAAAGGTGGCCTTATTTCAATTTGACGTGAAGAATGCCTTTCAACAACATAAGTGAAGGGGGGGTCCGCAAGAATTTCTATTCAGCCTCCTCCAACTCCAGGCTTCTCTTCTCCTAGGAATCCTAACTTGGTATGCAAGCTCAAGAAAGCGATTTACGTTACGGCCTCCGACAAGCAAAAGCAGGAGGTTTCGGTTATGTCGAAGACCGAGGTTAGGTCCGCTTCGCTTCCCGGCGAAGATCTTGAAAGGATTTCTTAGAGCTTAATTGCACTATCGATCTCTCGAAGCGTGAATCCCGATAGCGCCATTGCGAACAGCCCCCGGGTGCGCAGCGTGGGGTGGGCATCAGTTGAGCTATTTGACGGAGTAGCTAAAGGGGATCTGAGGACAACTCCTTCCCCTCAGTTACAGGACAGTGGACCGTATTCCTATCTACTTTTTCTCGACCCGCCCTTTCTCTTGCTTGTTGTCGAGTGCCTGCAGCTTGACTCCACATAGGCTAGCCCTCCTCGCTTGCATGCCTTGTGGCAAACTAGACACTGAAAATTGTGTATATAAATCAAAAGAAGAGTCACGCTCTTGAAGCCCTAAGAAATAGGCTTAATCGGTTCGAATCCGAATAAGGGCTCTTTCTTTTTCTTTATCCGGAAAAGGTACGTCACTTACCCAGAAAAGATGTTGCTAGGCAGGCGGTTCCCTCGGCCGCCTTTACTTGGAGGCCCCTTTCACTCCTAGAAGTAGCGAGGCTCGTTGAAGCAGACCTAGGCAGAAGGAAAAGAGGTCGTTCGCGCTCGATACGATAATAGGGTTCCAAACCTGTTGACAATGAAAGGCATCTCAGTAGTCCACAGTAGATGGCATTCAGAACCAGCCGCGAAGAATACGAATTTCCATCACACAACATGAATCGCACCTTTTTCAGCATTTTCTTTTGAGACGTCCTTGCCTACACGAAGACAAAGTAGTGCCCCACCACAGGTCTCTCTTCTTGCTTTTCTAGTCTAGTAGTTACGTTACAATTTGATCCCATAAAGACAGAGTACCCAGTAGTAGACTTCCTGTCATCAAGTGATCCAGTCCAGTCTGCATCAGTGTAAGCTGTTTTATTCAAATCCCTTTTGCATGAATCCAGCGAAGTGTGCTTTTGGAGTTCCTGTGGGGAAATTTCTCGGGTGAATTCTTCGTCGAGTTGGCATTAGTGTTGATCCTCAGAAGACCAAGGTCATCCTTGATATGCCTTCGCCTTCCCTTAGAAGCTCTTTTGTTCTTTCCTTTTCACTAAAAAGAAATGGCCTTAACGCGATAGAGACTAACAAGGGAACTTAACAATACTAAAGGCGGATCGATCAGGCTGAAGTTCCGCATCTCAAGCAACTCTTTCTTTTGCACCCACCTACCCTGTACTGCCGAACCTTTGCTACAGCTCCTTCGGATCCTTTGTTAGCGAGCCACCAGCCATAAACAGCTTTCCCACCTAGGTGAACCCCAAGCTAGAGCACACACAAGGCACAAGGTAATCTTTGCCAGAAGCACCACCCAGAAAAAGAAATCCACTAGGGATTGGTCGAGATTCCAAGATTGGCACTTTTCAATCTATACCCGCGACCAAGTCGTAAGACCTCCAAAGGAGACCAAAACGGACAAGATTGGTATCTTTCCGAGTGACCTTCCAGGACCCAGGACGTGTTAACAGGGGAGTTTCAGAATTCTGCCAGGGACACCTTTTCGCTCAAGGCAAGAATACAGTACCATAGAAGGAAGGCTAGCCTGAACCCAAGATCTAAGGGACAGACACTCAGTGAGATCTTTCAACTCCTATGACGCATACACATCGTCAGGAGGATCCAAAGGAACTGAGGTTTCGTTTACTCTCTTTCCGAATAAATGAGATGAGGTATCCACGAAGAGTTGGGTGAAGAGAAAGACCACGACCATTCAAGTGTAGAAAAGCGCGCTAGGCCTACTTATTAACTATACCCATAAGACCGTACGGATGGTGAGCTCTCCAAAGAGCTCTGATAGAAATCGGACTTCAGTCCTTGCTCAATCCTCCTCTTAGGTCTTTTATAGCCCTGATGATTGATGAGCCTTTCTTTAGTTTAGTTGCTGAATTCATCTTACACCCTTGGTATAAGCTAGTTGATCGGAGGTCTCGGCTGAGAGCCTTTTTGTACGCTAGGTTGTATAAGGAAGAATGAATCTATTCTAATAAAGAGGAAAGCTGGATTAAATGATATAAAAGTGGACCCTACCTAGAAAGTAAAGACTTTGACTTCCTTAGCCGATGGAAAGGAGGTACTCTTGGACAGCTAGCAAAGGATTAGGATTATCAGAGACTTTTTATTTTCTTTGGTTTGTTGCTTAGTTGTAACTATGCATGTCTCGTGCAAGACTAAGTTCTCCGTAGGGTTTGACTAGTTTTGTAGGATAGGAGTTGGTTCTAGTCAACTGTCAGTCTCAAGTCCGAAGGAGCTCTTCTCACGCATACGCTACGCCCCTGACGACTGCTCTTTTCCACTTATACTAGCCAAGGTTAGAACTAGTTGGAAAAAAGCAATGGTATACTACTACGATCTTTGCCATTGCTGCTTCTGCCTCTGCTTGTGAGCGGGGACTAACGCTAATGAAATTCTCTTCTCCTTCGGATCCTTCTCTGGAGACGAAAAACCTTTGCGATCAAGGCAGGAACTGACTCACTCTCTTTTCTTCCTCAACCAAGTCCAATAGAAGAATGTCGATTTGCAGAAAAAAAGTAGCCATTCAGTTTCAAATAAGGATTCTATGTGACCAAGCAAAACTCCCCTAAATCCATTTAGCCTTTCTCCGGAAGTCTGTCGCTTTTGAACGGATTTCCTAGCGAAAGTCTAATTATCTTTGGATGTTCTCACAACGAATATCTCTAGAAAAAGGTTCGAATCGGTCTTATTTTTCCGTGATCAAATCAACTCTTACTAAGACTGAGATTCTGTCGTAATAGCCTGAAAATTGACTTCGCTCTTTTGGATTCCGTTGTTGGAAGCTATTCAAAGAGATTTTCTTATGGAGCGCCCAACCAATCACGACAAGCAAAGAACCCATTTGGCTCTGACAAGACCTTTCCTGTATAAAGTCTTCAGCGAGAACCGACGCTTGATGAGCTTTCTTTTCAGGATGGAACGTTAACTCCTCTGCTTAAGGTAGGCTCTTCTCCTTCTCAACTTCTAAGACCCTCG